GAGGTTTGAATATTAAATATGAATCATAGTTCAAATATTTCTTGATCTATTTTAGCTATTACGTGTTTCAAATACCAAAAGAAATATCAGACGAGGTAGAACCATCTCTATCAGGATAAGATGACAGACTTATTTTCTGTATTATCAATAGGATCAATTAGAACAAGTCACACACTCATATTCCGGAAATACAGAAAGAAATTCCGCGATCGAACTACCAAAGGGGGAGTTAGAAATAGAATATAGAATTCCTAAAAATTCACTTTATATTGAAAAATTAGAACATCCGGGTTCTTATAGAACATCCTGGTTCTTTTGGATTTCGTTTTCTTGTGGATTTAATTCATTGAAATTCCATCCAGTAAAACGGAAGAATTATAAATTTCCAAAATAATAGATAGGAATACTGCAAATAAAGCCATTGCAACTCCCATCAAAGGAGTAGTTCCCCACCCAGGAGCTACTTTACCATATTCTGAATTCAACGGTTTCAATAAAACCCCTATGGTAGTAGGTTTTGGACGAAATTTAGAACTACCTTCAACGGTTTGTGTAGCCATAAATCCGATTATATTCATTGAGATCTGTTGACTTTGTATACCATTCCGTTGTAAATAAATTATTTTATAATAGATCCATTGTGGTCTTAAAATTATAAAATTATATAAAATATAATAATAATAATGGAAACAGCAACCCTAGTCGCCATCTTTATATCTGGTTTACTTGTCAGTTTTACTGGGTATGCTTTATATACCGCTTTTGGGCAACCCTCTCAACAACTAAGAGATCCCTTCGAGGAACACGGAGATTAGTCGAAGTAATGAGCCTTCCCATATGGGAAGGCTCATTACTTCAATTGCGATAATGAAAAATCATTTCATCTTTTTAGTTTGAATTTTAGGAGGTTCCCTAAAAAAGATAGCGAAAAAAATTATCCCTAGAGTCGAGACTAATAAAAATGTATAAACCAATGCTTCCATAGATTCGATTGTGGTTTACAATTATAGCTTCCATACCTGTTTACTTCGGATTATTTTCCCGATAATGATAAAAAAGAAAAAGTAAACAAAAAAAAGAGAGCGGTGATTCAAATCAAGATTGCACTAGTATCCTATATCAAATAAAAAAAAATATAGAGACAAAAAATAACAAAGCAATGTTGGATTAAACTCCTTGTCTTCTTGTAGTTGGATCCCCAATTTTTTGGAATGCGCCAAATTCTACTTGAAGATCCAAATCGGGGTCAATACCAGCAAAAACATCTCGGAACAAGGTTCTAGACCCATGCCAAATGTGTCCGAAAAAGAAGAGTAGGGCAAAGGAAGCATGTCCAAAAGTAAACCAACCCCTCGGACTACTACGAAAAACTCCATCTGATTTCAAAGTAGCACGGTCTAATTCGAAGATTTCACCCAATTGAGCACGTCTAGCATATTTTTTCACAGCAGCAGGATCGCTATAACTGACTCCGTTAAGTTCACCACCGTAAAACTCAACAGTTACACCCACTTGTTCAACGCTATACTTAGATTCCGCTCTTCTAAAAGGAACGTCAGCTCGAACAATTCCGTCTCCATCTATTAAAACGACCGGAAAGGTTTCAAAAAAAGTGGGCATACGGCGTACAAAGAGTTCACGTCCTTCTTTATCTCTAAAAATAGGGTGTCCTAACCATCCAACAGCTATTCCATCGCCGTTGTCCATTGAGCCCGCTCTAAATAATCCTCCTTTCGCCGGATTATTACCAATGTAATCATAAAAAGCCAATTTCTCAGGAATTTTCGACCAAGCTTCTGATAAACTTTGATTTTCGGCTAGCCCAGCAGTTATTCGTCGGTATATTTCTTGCTGAAAGTATCCCTGATCCCATTGATAACGGGTGGGACCAAATAATTCGATCGGAGTAGTTGCTGAACCATACCACATAGTTCCGGCAACAACAAAAGCTGCAAAAAAGACAGCAGCGATACTACTCGAAAGAACGGTTTCAATATTGCCCATACGTAATCCTTTGTATAGACGTTGAGGCGGCCGGACACTAAGATGAAATAAACCGGCTAATATGCCTAATGTCCCTGCTGCAATATGGTGAGAGGCTATTCCTCCTGGAACAAAAGGATCAAAACCTTCCACACCCCATGCTGGACTTACAGGTTGTACTTTTCCAGTCAGTCCATAAGGATCGGATACCCATATTCCGGGACCGTACAAGCCTGTTACATGAAATGCACCAAAACCAAAACAAGCCACCCCGGAAAGAAATAAATGAATGCCAAAAATCTTAGGCAAATCCAACGAAGGCTTTCCTGTACGTTCATCAGAAAATATTTCTAGATCCCAATACACCCAATGCCAAATAGCTGCCAAAAAGCACAAGCCCGAAAACACAATATGCGCTCCGGCCACACCTTCGTAACTCCAAATACCGGGATCCGTTATAGTTCCTCCTGTAATATTCCAACCGCCCCATGAATTGGTTATTCCCAAACGAGTCATGAAAGGTATAACGAACATACCCTGTCTCCACATTGGATCAAGAACGGGGTCAGAGGGATCAAAAACTGCTAATTCATATAGAGCCATTGAACCGGCCCAACCAGCAACCAAAGCTGTATGCATGATATGGACAGAAATCAACCGACCGGGATCATTCAATACGACGGTATGAACACGATACCAAGGTAAACCCATGGAAATACCCCTTTATCAAAGAAAAATGACACTATGTTACTTTATTGCATTGGAAAAGACTATGATTATGCAATGGACCCCTTTTGTTCAATGAATTACTTTGGAAAAAGAGTTAATGTTTGTTCTATTCTGTTGGTAATAATAGAACAATTAATTGTGTTTGTAGGAACAAAGAGAAACAAATCTATTCTATACTCGATAAGTAGCAATACGCAATGGGGAGTTGATACCATCGTCTATCAGGAAATGCTTTAATAACCGTTTATTCTATCGATAAGAATTTTCCTTTATTTATTCTGTCTTTTAAAACTAAACCTTTCCAATCTATCCAGAAAATCGAATAAAGTTTGATATTAGAAAGACAATAACTAACTCTAATTTTTATTATTACGTTTCCACATCAAAGTGAAATAGAGTAATTAATTATTTTTTCTTTCATTTAATGCCTATTGGTGTTCCAAAAGTTCCCTTTCGAAGTCCTGGAGAGGAAGATGCATCTTGGGTTGACGTATAGTGCGACTTGTCAGATATATCGGGTCATATGGGATTTCCCCGTTCTCTCTCCCGATTGAGATACCCTCCCTTTCGCCCAAGAAAGATTGATTGAATCATCGAAAATTTGGAGCGTGAAATGCAATTAGATCTATTTTTTAGTTTTAGGGGGATTTAGATTAATATTATCAGTTAGAATTTTTTATGGTTGGCTCAGTTGGACCAACAAAATGAAGTATCCAGGCTCCGTTTATAAAAAGCCCAATCCCAATTGGGAATATTTTGAAGATTACTACTTGTATTATCTAGTATTATCTAGTTTATTTACTTTAAACTCTTAAAACTCTTAATTGTTTCGATTTGACATTAAAAATAGAAAAAGAGTGATCTCAATCTTAATCACTCGAATAAAAGTAAAGAATAGGTTGAATATTGAAATTGATGAAAGAAAAGATAGGAAATAAATAACAAAAAAACGGGCAATTTTAACAAAAAATAAACAAGCGGTATTGGAAACATTTGTCCTATATGGGCAAATAGAAATCGGACAGATCTTTACCCGGAGTAGAGCATAAACCTAAAAAAATTAAGAAGACCCATTCAAGAACAAGAAAATGACATCGTGATTTGTATTGGATCTCGATGATATGATACATCAATGAAAAGTAAGTTCGATAAGGTTAGTAAATTATATATATTTTCTATTTTCATTTTATATTTATAAGATAAGTTGGAAAAACCTCTATGAAAAATAAAAAAACATCTAGAATCTACACATTGATTTTTTGTCAAAATTTTGTTTGAACCGTATGCATCAAAAGGTGCACGTACGGTTCCTAAGGGATACTATTTTACCCTAATCAACCGACTTTATCGAGAACGATTACTTTTTTTAGGCCAAGAAGTCGATAGCGAGATCTCGAATCAACTTATTGGTCTTATGGTATATCTGAGTATTGAGGACGATACCAAGGATTTGTATTTGTTTATAAATTCTCCAGGCGGGTGGGTAATACCCGGAATAGCTATTTATGATACCATGCAATTTGTCCGACCAGATGTACATACAATATGCATGGGGTTAGCTGCTTCAATGGGATCATTTATCCTGGTTGGAGGCGAAATTACCAAACGTTTAGCATTCCCTCACGCTTGGCGCCAATGAGTTTTTAGTTTGAGTGAAAAAAGAAGACTATGCCTTCACCATATGAAATATTAAGTAATAATAGCATGGCACTTTGAATTCGATATGAGAAATTTTTTTTTAGTTTCAAAACATTTGATTATGTATCGAAAGAGTAGTATGAGATGAAGAGTATTCTCGATTTTCTATTTTCTATCAGGAGTACATTTCAGCGTCACAAACTTTTTTTTTTCATTTTTTTTTCATAAAAAAAGACTCTATTCTATTTAGGTTTGAAAGAAAAGAAAAAGAGTACAAAAAAAAATTTCCTTATTTTTCGGATTAAAAAGAAACTTTGGGATTGCTTACAAATGAAATCAATATATAAAGCAACGGAGCCATCATAGTATTTTTAAGTTCCTACGAAAAGAAGGGTGGTAATTGGATAATTTAGTAATCTGGATCTGATCGATTCTATATTTTTTCTTTAAAAAGAAAAAAGTAAATTCCATTGTCGAGCCGTATGCAATGCGAAAAAGATGCACGTACGGTTGTTCAATTCTATCTTTTTTATTGTTATTCCATATTTCTTCTCTTCGTTTAATTGTGCGAGTCTAGAAGAAATTTTTTAGGATATATCATCAGGGTAATGATTCATCAACCCGCAAGCTCTTTTTATGAGGCTCAAACGGGAGAATTTCTCCTGGAAGCGGAAGAACTTTTAAAATTGCGTGAAACCCTCACAAGGGTTTATGTACAACGAACGGGCAAACCCTTATGGGTTATATCCGAAGATCTCGAAAGGGATGTTTTTATGTCAGCAACAGAAGCCCAAGCTCATGGAATTGTTGATCTTGTAGCGGTCGAATAAAACGAATAAAAATAGTTTAACATTTGCAATTTTTTCTTATTACTAGGTTTACCAGTCTGGGTTTAATATTCTATTAACTAGAACTACATTCGGTTAGGATTGATCTAAACCAGCCCATTATGTATATGATTCAAGATGCCAACTATTAAACAACTTATTAGAAACACAAGACAGCCAATCCGAAATGTCACGAAATCCCCCGCTCTTCGGGGATGCCCTCAGCGCCGAGGAACATGTACTAGGGTGTATGTGTGACTCGTTCAGATTATGAGAATGAAAGGAAAAAATTTTTCCAGTATCAATGATCCGTACTATAGTCTAAAACTCCAGTCATTCTTTAAAATTCATAAAATGAAAATGATCCGTTCATCTATTGGGTATGAAATTTATGGTTTCTGTTGCTATAAATCAGCTTTAAGATAAGAAAAAACTTCCCATCGGTAACGAATGTTATCCGTTTAGCAGGGAATCTTATTTTAAGAGCAAAAAAATTCTGCTCCCATTCTTGCAAGAACGGACTAACAGGGTCAGCTATCCAGCTAACCTTCAAAATTAAATACCGTTACTGTATAGGTGAATCTCGTTGTGAAAGACCTATTACTGGATAATTCATGGGTAGAGCCAAAAAGTTTGAACTGTACAAGTTATGAATAAGATTCTGGAAATGAAGTAGAAGGTAGAAGTAAAGGGCTCCGGTGTATAGAAAGGACCTCACCGTTTAAAAAGTAACCATAGAAACGAAGGAACCCGCTATTTATTTCTTTAATCATCTATATTTAATTTGAATTTACATTTTTTTATTTACTTTTGTTTGATACATTAATACAATTAATTTCTTATTTTATTGTCTTGATTCAAGACGAAATGTCGAAAAAAAAAATAGTGGTTGGGAAGGTTATAGTAGCAAAAGCCATTGGAATTTTTATTTTATACATTGGAAAAATCCGTTTTGTTATTAATAGATCAGGATAAGAAAAGAATAGCTCAAAGAAAGAAAATCAATAAGTTATTCATCAAAGTTTCATTTATTCAATGACTAGAGTTAAACGAGGATATATAGCTCGAAGACGAAGAAAAAAAGTTCGTTTATTTGGATCAAGCTTTCGAGGGGCGCATTCAAGGCTTACTCGAACTATTGCTCAACAGAAAATAAGAGCTTTGGTTTCGGCTCATCGGGATAGAGATAGGCAAAAGAGGGATTTTCGTCGTTTGTGGATCACTCGGATAAACGCAGTAATTCGCGAAAAAGGTGTATACTATAATTATAGTAAATTTATACACGATCTGTACAAGAGACAGTTGCTTCTTAATCGTAAAATACTTGCACAAATAGCTATATTAAATAGGAATTGTATTTATATGATTTACAATGAGATCATAAAAAACGAAGATTCGAAAGAATACTTCGAAATTATTTAAATTAAGTTCCCCGGAGTTTATTCTCCGGGAGTATAGAGTCGAAATTAGTCTGAGAAAATCCAATAATATAGAAATAAATAAAAATCAACAAATCCATTCAAAAAAAAAATTCCCAAATTTTATATTATCTTATGACGTGACAATCAAATTTCAATTTTTCTAGATTCTCACAATTTTTTAGAACAAAACCGCAATCCGTTAAATAGGAAATAAAAAAAAATAAGTCTATTTTTTTTATTTATTTTTGTTTCTAAAACTAGCAGTTCTAGTAGTCGACTCGGTTCTTTCAAATTGTTTCTCATTATTAAGAAAAGGTAACAAAGATAAAATACGAGCTTGTTTTATAGCAATAGTAATTAATCGTTGTTGTTTCAAGGTCAATCTATTTACTCGCCTAGATAAAATTTTTCCTTGTTCACTAATAAATCGACTAATTAAACTCATGTTTCTATAATCAATTCGATCCCCCGATTGAATCGGGGGTAAACGCCTACGAAATGATCGCTTGGATTTAATAAAGGGTCGCTTGGATTTATCCATAGTTTGTTTAGTTTATTCCTTATACCGAAAATCCTATTTCTTAATTCTTATTTTTTTTAGGTCCAGCCAAAACAAAAAAATAGGATTCGATTTGTTTATTTCTATTTTATATATTTTATATTATATATAATAATATAATAATATAATAATAATTTATTATTATATTATAATTTAAATAATAATTAAATTATAATTAAATATTTAAATATAAAATTCAATCTTTAATTTTAATAGAATAATATTAATCTTTTAATTATTTTTATAATATAGAAAAAATTTTTCTATAAAAAAAATCCTATTTATCTATATTATTTATCTATATATAATAAAAATTTTGTCCCCTTACTTGAAAGGATAATAGACAGATGCCCGGTTCAACCTATTTCTTTATCTCGCCATGAATTGTATGTTGGTAACAATAGGGACAGAATTTTCGCAATTCCAACCGACTAGGCGTATTGTGTCGATTCTTTTGAGTAATATATCTGGAAACACCTCTTGATCCTTTATTAAAACTCTTTCGAACACAACCCGTACATTCTAAAATAACTTTTACTCGGACATCTTTACCCTTAGCCATGAACCTCCTTTGTATATTTGATTCAAGCAACTTTTCTATTTTTTTATTTAAATAGAAAAGTTGCAAAAATAGAAGTTGCTAAAGATTTTTTTAATTAAAATCAATAGAGTAATAATATATAAGTTAAGTAAAGAAATACTACGACTACGGAATCAAATTCCAAAAATTTTTAATTTCTAATCACAGTATTTCATTCTCTAATCTTCGTTAACCCCTTCCCATATCAATAACTAGAATGAAAAAAAGGGGAATGTCAACGCATCTGGGAAAAAACGATTGATTTCGATTAATAGACCAGCTAAAGAACCAAACCATAAAGTACTTAATACTGGTGCCACGGAAAGATAGGTTTTGAAATCTCGCATTTCAAATTCTCCTTTTTAATTTCTTTAACTTTAATGTATAAAATAATAGTAATCCATATCTAATCTATGATTCGATGTATATATGTAAAAACTACTTGATGTTTATATAAGTCAAATTAAAATAAAATATACAATAATATAATAATAATTAATATAATTAATATAGTAATTTAATATAGTGGTTAATAGTAGATAAGATCTTTTTTTAAGAAAAAAAAAAGACCATGTCGTTTCCTACTGAACGGGGAACATTCCTGAAAAATATTTTTTATAGAAAAACCTTTCTATTGATATGATAAGAGACCAAAAAAAGAGGAAATAAGAAGTCAAATTAAATTATGTATTTCTATGAAAAATTAAGGATGTGGAAAACAAGACAAGGATTCTTTACAATTACATTATAAAAACAAATTGAATTGAAAGGGATGTAGCGCAGCTTGGTAGCGCGTTTGTTTTGGGTACAAAATGTCACGGGTTCAAATCCTGTCATCCCTACCTAATTACTTTGGAGGACGTAGATAGAGTTTAGAGTTATAAAAAAACCTGTTCTTTTCAGCCTTAGCGATTGTGATAAGAAAGCGCTCTTAGTTCAGTTCGGTAGAACGTGGGTCTCCAAAACCCGATGTCGTAGGTTCAAATCCTACAGGGCGTGATTCTTCTTAGGTCAAATTGAATTATCGAATTAGACTGAAATAAATGAACAATAATCTAATCAAAAATTGACCTCCTGTGGATTAGAGAAAGAAGGAGATCAATCACAAAAATAAAAGATTTGTTAATTAATCAAAGGTCCAACTGATCACCACGTCTGTATTGTAAATATGCAGTTACAAATAATCCAGCCAAAGTAATAGGAATTAGACCTAAGACGATTCCAAATAGAAAAACTTCAATCATTTCAATCAATTCGTTTGAAAAAAAAAAAAAGAAAGGTAATATCTATCCCTAAAATATTAATCTGAATTGTATATGAATCTCAATAACAAAAAATTATTAATTGACCCAGTTAAAAAGTTAAAAACTATAAAATGGACGGAATTCCACATAAAGTATTTCTTGAGTTCTTCATTCAATTAATTTCAAATAAGTCGTATCTTGTTTAGACCTATAAATAGAGCGGAGGTAATAGTTAAAGCCGCTAGTAAAAAACCGAAATAACTAGTTAGAGTAGGCATGAAGGAGCTAAATAAAATATCTTCTTTTTATACATATGTTTCTAAAGCACTTACCTAAGTTTTCATTTGGAAAGAAAAAAATAAAAAATAGAAATTCAAAAAAAAAGAATAAGTTCAATTTCAAGTTTTTGATTCATCAACTATTACATTGGCGATGTTACTAACAAAGATAAAGAAAGAGCGGTAGAAAAAAAAAAGAAATGACTCATTATCTGTGACATCTACCCATCTCGTGATTTGGAATCAACCGATTTTTTTGTAAAACCTTTGAGTAAAATAATCGAATAATAATCTAATAATAAAATAATAAATAACTATGCCATGGAACTTTATTCAAAAATGAAATGTTATTGATTTGAATCACTATAATAATATATAAAATAAAAAAAAAAATGAAAAAAAAAAATTCTATTTTGATCCTTTCTTCTTTTAAATTGGATCAAATCTCTTTTTTTTTAGAATGAAAAGTTTTTTTATAACATAATCCTTGTTCTTACTTGAAATTGAACTTATTAGACTCAGCAATTTGGTTCATCCATATAAAAAATATTTTGCCCAACTCGATTCTAAGACTAATAATTGCTATTATCTTTGCTTTTTTTTATAGGTTTCCATATAAATATTATTTAATATTTAATTTCTATTTATAAAAAGAAATCTTTGCAGTTAGGTCAATAAAAAAAAAAAACTCTTGGATCTAATACAACAATGGATGCGTCGCAAATATTGATTAATTGAAAT